TAATTAGTAAACCTATGATCGATATTTCGAATTTGTTTATTTTAATTTACTTTCGATCTACATTTATCTATTTTTTATTTAGTTATTCACTAGACCAATAATTATGATCTGGAAGTGTATTCAGGGCAAGTGTTCTAATATATTATGACATAGCTATATGGCGCCTAACGGACCCATTTCCTTTTTAATATTAGAAAACCCTTTCTTTTCGGGATGCAAAAACTTTTTGTTTATTTTTTTTTGTTCAATCGAATGTATTCATAATTAGAAGCTACTAGATGGAGCTAGTTCATGTTTTACATAGAACATATTACTATTACTTGACTTCTATTTAATTAGAATTAATATTTTAATTTTTTTGGAAATATTAATTCTAATTAAATAGGAAACTCTATTTTCTATTTAAATTCTTAACTATTGTGTATCGTTTCTTTTTACGAAATGTAATGATCTTAGATTATAATTCGAAGGGATATAATCCAATTCTTTGATTGGCCCTTCGCAGAAGAATGATCTATTTTATTCGTTATATTCTTTATTTTTTTCTTTGCCTCTTTGACTGTATGGGGTCAAAGGGATCAAAAGCGTTCTTTTTTTTTCGATTTTTATTCGAAACGCCTCGTAATCTTCAACCAATTCTGCGCTTCAATATAATTACCTGGAGTAAGCGCTATCGCTTGTTTCCAATATTCAGCGGCTTGATTGAACCAAGCTTCCGCAATTTCAGAATCTCCCTGCCGAATGGCCTGTTCTCCCCGGTCGAAATAGGTAAGTTAATTCCTTCCCTTAGAACCGTACTTGAGAGTTTCACCTCATACGGCTCGTCAATTGTCCCATTTTCATTTTTACGATCGATCCCACTTTTTCTTGGGTTAACCAAAAAAGAATAATACGTTCCATAAGTTTCAAACTTGTATTTTGATTTTGATCATAAGTTTTATCTTTTATCCCACCCTCAATAAAGTATAAAGTAGAGGCATCTCTCTTTATAAGTTGAATAAAGGTACCTATCTCGGTTTCAAATCGAAATTTATATAGAATTCTTGAAAAAGACTTTCCTTCAGAAAGACTTACTATCTTTGGGATCAGATCCTACGCCGCTGCTCAATACCCTTAGTGGATTGACTTTTTTACATAAGTCGATTCCTAACCATTATCTCATAGCATGACATAAATAAGTAAGCAGTTTTTATTCTATTCTATATAATTAGCTCAAAACTGACTAATTGATCTTGATGGCGCTTTGTCTATCAATTAGATCCTTTACCGCTATCCATAGAATTATATAGGCATATCTATGTCTTCATAATTCGATTTATATGCTTTTTTTCTTTGCTACAGCTGATAAAAATCGTTTTTTGGACGATACATATGTAGAAAGCCTATAATTTTTGTTTTGTTTCTAGTATTTACTATCTGATTTTCTTTTTCTTGACTTTTTTTTTTCTATAGTGGAGATAGTCGCACGTAATGACAGATCACGGCCATATTATTAAAAGCTTGTGGTAAAAATGGGTTTCGTTCGAGTGCTCGAAAATTATATTCCAAAGCTTTTGTATGTTCCCCATTACTTGTGTGGATAAGGCCTGTGTTATAGAGTATATAACTGCGATCATAGGGATCAATTTCGAGTCGCATAGCTTCATAATAATTTTGTAAAGCTTCCGCATAATTTCCTTCGGATTGCGCTGACATCCGTTACGGTCTTCATTATTCGATAAATATCCGTTCCAGAACCATACGTGAGATTTTTATCTCATACGGCTCCTCCTTTATGTGCATAATGAGAAATAATACAGGGAATCAAAAAAAATGATTGACATATTCTCATTATAAACCGAGCGGGGCTAATGTTTTTACAATAAATTTCTAGCCAACCTTCCTGCAGGGGACCTTTTCTTAACATGAATCGTATTGATAATTGATACTAGATCTAAATAAAAATGAAAGGGTAACCTCAACAATTTCTTTGTCCTCAACGCCTCCTACCAAATTTAGCGGAATGAGTCACTTCAACAGTCTTCGATGGTTATATAGGTACCAAAAGTACAAACGAGATGGATATTTGTTATCACAACCATTTTTGTTAATCCGGATCCTGTTATTAAGGAAGGGAAAAGTTTCTAACAAAGTGTTCATGTTGTTGATTCCTAGGTGTAGTGCTTCTTCCCTTATGCCGCCTAGTGGTAATAGTGGAATAGGATTGACCTGTAATATAGAATATAGAACCTACCTAGTAGGTGGTGGTGTAACCTTTCGCTCAATACTATAATCGACAATTGAAGCATCTGGGGCTGCATTAATCGGAGATACACGACAGTAAGGGGTTGTTCTATTTCGAAACTTAACCTTCAACAAGCGGAGATTTTTTTTTTCAATACTATACTATTTTTCTTTCTATCCCGACGCGTGTGTCTTTCTCGTAAGGCTGAGAAAACAAAAGAATCAAATCGCACCATCTCTATAATAGGTAAATGCTTCCCTTTCTCTTGAAGTTGTC